AGAACAATTTCTGCATATCCGCAAAAATCGGTCAATAATATCAAAATCGGATGAATCTGCCCAAACCGGCTTACTAATGGGATAACCTATTACATTACAAAATTTTGCTTTAGCCAATGATCTAATTAGAAGAAAAATTGGAATTATTGTATCAAGTTTTTTCATAACAATTTCGATTAGAAATGAATTTTGTAACATTTGATTCCGTAACACTGAAAAATTTACACGTATATTAAAAAAATAACCCAAAAAGTGAAATGAATGTTCCGATAATTGGTTTATATGGATCGTTCCTGGTTGAGACCAAACATCAAAATGACATTGCCATAAATAGAGAAAATAGTATTTCCATTTATTCATCAAAAGCGATGTATTCTTTGAAACCAAAATGAATTTTCCTTGATATCGAACATAGTGAATGAATGGATCCTTGAATAATGTTAAGGTATACAAAAAATCCTTAGGAAAGATTTCTACAATATATTCTATTTTTGCATAGAAAAAAATTCTTTCAAAAATAAGGCAAAAAGACTTTAATCGTAAATTAGAAGATTTGTTACGTAGAAAAAGAAATATAGATTCGTATTCCGATACATAAAAATTATATAGGAATAAGAAAAATCTTAGATTACTTTTCAAAAAAATAGTAGAAATCAATATTTTTGGAGTAAAAAAACTATTCCAATTACAATAGTAATAAAAAAATAACCTTAATAAATGAAAGACAGGGACATCTTTCATCCAATATCGAAAGATTTGGATCCAAATTTCCAGATGGATAGGACAGGGTATTCGTATATCTAACTCATAATTTAAATATGTAAATTTATCCTCGAAAAAAGGAAAAATGGAATGAATTGATCGCAAATTTTTGCAAGATTTTACGATTTTTGACCCCTCTAAGGAAGAATGAAATTGTAGGGAAAATGGAATTTCAACGATGATAACAAAACCCTCTGATATTATTTGAGAATAAAATTGATTGTTATATCCCCATATATATTTGTTGGAATCATTAGCAGAAATGATCAAATGAGTCTGTTGATACATTCGAATAATTAAACGTTTTACAACTAGTAAACTAGATTTATTGTCATAACCTACATTTTCCACAAAAATAAATCTATTTAAATTATAACCATAAGCGACCCCATAAATATACTCCCGAAAAATAAGTGGGTATAGGAAATCCTGGTAGTGAGAACTATCGAGTTCTAAATATACTTGATATTCCTTCATTTAAAAAATGCTATTTTGTCAAAGGATTAAGGATTCATTGGGTTATCAAATGATACATAGTGCGATATGGTCAAAACATGGTATTCCATTATATCTTTATTATTAATTAGAATTCAAATAAAAAACGAATCTCAATAGATACCTAGAAAACAAGTAAAATACATCAACGAACTCTCTCTGCTTGCTTTTTCCATTTAATTGTTATAGGATAACAAGCTAGTTAGAAATCCTTTATTTATTTTTTTATCAACCCAATCGCTCTTTTGATTTTGGAAAAAACATCTTTCTTTATCAATATACTCTTTTTTCTACACATTTATCGCTAACCCATAAAAAAATAATATAATGGAGAATAGCTATTATATAGTTAGGACTTATAACAAAAATAAATAATCCATTCACAGGAAAAGGTTTTACCACATGAAGCACTAATCCCTTTTTAACGTACAATTAGATGGGGTAATCATTCAAATGAAAAATAAATGAAAGCTCGTTCACTTTTTGTTTCTCTATGATTGTTGTTTCCCTTTAATTAGAGCCGCCAAGCTCTATCCCTTTATTAACTTAACCCAATTGAATTTTTTTTGTTCCGAGCCGAAAATTCAAACATAAACTTGGGCCCGATCCAATAAGAATGAAATACTTGTTTAATTCATCATTGATACGACATGCTACTTTTTCCATTCATTCCTTTCTGGATCAGTCGTGGTCTTACAAACTCTACTGGTAGTATGGACGAACCAATTGCTTCATAGAAATGTGTAAAAATGGAGTCGCACTTAAAAGCCGAGTACTCTACCATTGAGTTAGCAACCCTAATACAATTTTGAAAATAGAATAGGTTGGGTGTGTATATCCAATCGCAATAAAAACAATAAAAAAAAGAAAATTGTCTAAAAAAAGAAATATTACATAAAAAAATTTGGAATTGAAAATGTCGAAAGTGAATTCATTTTAAACATTAAAATAAACAGATAAAACAAAAAAAGTTCTAAAAAAAAATAACTTCTTGTTTGTATCGCAGAAAATCCAGCGAACCCCTCCTATTTTATATTTCATTTTAATATTTAATAAAGTAAAGGCATATGTAACATGAGTAAATTGATCTCTTTATTCATGATCGGATTATATTTGTTTGATACACTGTTGTCAATATTAGTGTTGAAAAACAATACAATCGAAAAAAGAAATGAATTCAAATTAGAAAATGAAATATTAATATTTTTTATTAATTATTTTGAATTATAAAATTATTTGGAAT